TACTCGAAAAAAGTACTAGATTGTGTAATGATAAGACTAGAAAAGATTACTTGCCTAAAATGTATGATCCCATTTTGAATGGGTCATATCGTGGAACAATCAAAAAAAAATTTTCACCGTCAATCATAAAAAAAATTTCGTTAGAAAATTTCATAGAGACAATGGAAATTAATAAGATTCATAGTATCCTTCTTCCGGATACTGATTACCAAGAGTTTGAACAGAAAATAGACCGATTTGATAAAAAAACTTTTTCAACGGAAAATCGTCATTTCTTTACTTTAATCAGTAAATTTGATAGAGAATCGGGATCGAGTTTAAATTTGAAGGGCCTCTCTTTATTTTCAGAAAAAGAACAAGGAAGGATTGGTTCAGCAAAAAGAGCAAAATTTTTCAAATTTTTATTGAATACAATTCTAACTAGCCCTAATGGTCAAAAAAGAAAAAAATTTGTAATAAAAGAAATAAGTAAAAAAGTCCCTCGATGGTCATACAAACTTATTACCGAGTTGCAATTCCTGTCGGGCGAAGCTCACGAAGGTCTACCGATGGATTATCATATACGTTCAAGAAAAAGTGACCGTGTAATGCTTTATAAGCCTGCCAAACGACGTAGTCGCAAGGCTGGTGCCAAAAACTGGGTGCGTATTAGAGACTATTCGGAAGAATCTGATTTTCGTCGAGAATTAATCAAGGGGTCTATACGTGCCCAAAGGCGCAAAACTTTTATTTTGAAACTGTTTGAAGCAAATGCGCATTCCCCGCTTTTTTTGGACAGAATCAAAAAATCCTTCCTTTTTTCTTTGAATATACCCGAACAGATGAAATTGATTTTTAAAAATTGGATGGGTAAAGGCCCAGAATTCAAAGATTATACGGAAGAACAAAAAAAAAGACAAAAGGAAGAAGAGGAGAACCAACGAGAAAAGGAAGAAGAGGAGAACAAAATAAAGGAAAAAGCGTTCCTAAAAATCACGGAGGCCTGGGATTTCCTTCCATATCCGCACGCAATAAGAAGTTTTATTTTAATAATTCAATCAATTTTTAGAAAATATATTTTCTTATCCTCATTGATAATAGTTAAAAATATAGGACGTATCTTATTGTCCCAACCCCCCGAGTGGACTGAGGATTTCCAGGAGTGGAATAGAGAAAAGCATATTATATGTACTTATGATGGTGTTCAAGTATCAGAACTAGAACTTCCGAAAAATTGGTTTAAAGAGGGTATTCAGATAAAAATAGTATTTCCTTTCTATTTGAAACCTTGGCACAAATCTAAGTCGCGGTCCCCTTTTTCTTCTTATAAAGAACTAAAGAAAGAACAAAAAAAGTTTTGTTTTTTAACGGTTTGGGGAACGCAAACTAACCTTCCTTTTGGTTCTACCCACCAAAAATATTCCCTTTTTAAGCCTATTTTGAAGGAAGTAAAAAAAGAAATTCGAAAGATGAAAAAGAATAATTTTCAAGTTCTAAGAATTTTAAAAGAAAAAACCAAAAATATTCTACAAGACTCAAAAGAAACAAAAAAGGGGGTTATCAAAAAAGGTTTATTTCCTTTTATTAAAAGAATAAAAAAAGAACTCTCAAAAGGAAATCCAACTCAATTATTTAGATTGAGAGAAGTGTATGAATCCATTGAAACTACCCAAGAAAAAGATCCTATAATCAACAATCAGACAATTCATGATTCCTTTAGTAAAATGAACTTTAGAGATGGGACAAATTATTTTCTGATAGAAAAAAAAATTCAAAATATGACTGATAGAACAAGTACAATCAGAAATAAAATAAAGAGTATTACGAAAGAAAAAAAAAAAGTAACGCCAAGAAAAAAAAGTAGTCCTAACACAACCAGTTATAATGTAAAATCACCAAAAAATATTTGGCAAATATTAAAAATAAAAAGAAGAAGCACCCGATTAATCTATAAATTAGATTTTTTTCTAAAAATTTTCATTAAAAAAATATACATAGATTTCTTTCTATGGATCATTCATATTGCCAGAATTCCTACACAACTTGTTCTTGAATCAAACATTCTTTTATTCCATAAATACAGTTACAATAATGAAACAAACCCTGAAAAAAAAAAAAATCCAAAAGAAAGTCACTTTATTTCGACTCTAAAAAGGGCACTTTACAATAGTCAGAATAGTAAGGAAAATTCACATCTTTTTTTTGACTTATCCTCCTTGTCGCAAGCATATTTATTTTACAAATTATCACAAAGCCGAGTTCTTAATTTGTATAAGTTAAGATCCATTCTTGACTATCGTGGAACATCTTGTTTTCTTACGACTGCAATAAAGAATTCTTTTGTAACACAAGGAATGTTTCATTCCGAATTAAGGCATACTAAACTTGAAAGTTTTGGAACGAATCAATGGAAAAACTGGTTACGAGGTCATTATCAATACAATTTCTCTCAGATTAGATGGTCTGGATTAATACCACAAAAATGGCGAACTACAATCAATCAAGGCCATATGACTAAAAA